CTCATAGTATTTTCGGGGCGTCCAAAGAGTCGATCATTTCTGCATGATTTTTTTTCTCGTGCACTACCCCTTCCAATGGGTTTCGAAGATAAAAATCCTTTATTGGCATTGGCCCATAAATTGACCATCCAGGTAAATCCATGAATTAAGTTTGATTATTCCTTCTTATTATTATTAAGCATCTGAATCATGAATTGTCTTCTGATGACTCATGAAGCGGATAGATTCTTTTTTTGAAAGAACTGTAAACGGAAAACGAAATCCCCTCGCCCCACTGCCGGTTGATCTTCAGACCTGCCCCCCCTTTCTTCCATCAACTAAATGGATTCTTAGATCTTCTTCATGAGATTAAGAAAAAAACTCTTTTTAGATTCTAATTTTTATGTATACTAATACTAAATTACTAATATTTTTCTATTTCTCTGTTAGAAAAGAGAGAGTTTCCTTTTTTTTACTTCAATACTCAATACAATAACAATATTCAATAAAAAAAAATAGGAGACCAGAAATGAGAGTATTTATCTCGCATCCATTCTTCATATGATTGTCGGAACAAATTGGATGCAACGAAATGGAAATTTTTGGTACATCAAGTCGCGATCTGATAGCTATAAATCTAAAGATAGAAATATTATATAGTATAGTATATAGTATATAGTATAGATATATAATATAATAACAAGACGTTGGTCTCTAATAATAAATAAATTAATATTTATCCTGTAATCAAAGAAAGATAGTGAAAAATTTTCTTATCTTGTGACTTAGATTCTTATCTTGTGACTTAGAATAAAGGGTTCTCTGTGGAAGAACGAAATGCCAAGTTATTCCTATAGAACATCTAGGACCAAGACGATTGAATTGGAAATATCGACAAATTCTTGCGGAGTCCAAAGAAAAAAAAGGGAGTCAACTTGTTGCAATTTTATCTCTATTGAATTTGAATATCAGAATAGCGGATATAGTCATGATTCAATGGGTCAGGTCCACTTATTTTTCTTTTATTGATTTCTAATCTTTACAATGGCTTTCATTGGCCTAATTGAAAATAGGAATAGTTGGTGATTCAACAGATGACTTATCATTATTCGTGCTAACTATAACTAATATATATACTATAACTCATAACTCATTAGATTATTATTAGATGATGATAATAATATAATATTATACAGTTGTTTTTTATTACTATTAATTAATTAAAAATTAAATATAATAAAATCAATTTAATAATATTAATATAATAATTAATAATTTAATAATATTGCTATTCTTCATATGAATACTACGACTGAAAAAAATACAAAGTCCCCTATCGGATCTGAACCGAGGGCTTACGCCTTACCACGGGATTACTCTACCACTGAGTTAAAAGGAAAGGGCTTGGTTCATTGAATTCCTGAACGGGTCACTGTACTATGTAAGTAAAATCTTCTTATCTTCTTTCTTCTTATAATTATATTTATTTATTATAATTTATTTATTATTATTATTTATTATATAAGATAAGAAGATATATATATACCTACTTCTTTCTTTTATAATATATATATAAGATAAGATTATTATTATTATATTATATATAAGAATTTAATTTAATAAGATTTAATTAATAATATATTTATATTTATTTATATATTTATTTAATATTTAATATAATTATATATATAAGTATTAAGTATAAGATAATATATAAGAAGCCCGTCTACACATATCCAGAAGCCCCTCGACAAAAGATCCATTTATATATAATAATTGCATTGTAGCGGGTATAGTTTAGTGGTAAAAGTGTGATTCGTTCTATTAACCCCCTTAATAGTTAAGGGGTCTTTCGGTTTCATTCATATTCCGATCAAAAACTTTATTTCATTAAAAGGATTAAATCCTTTACCTTTCAATGACACATTCAAGGAAAAATATAAATTTTCGGCATTTTTATCCAAAAGTAAATTAAAAAAGAAAAACTTGGATTATGAAATTGTGAAACAAAATTTTAAAATTGGATCCATACTTCCAATTGAATGAGTATGAATAAAGAATCCATGGATGAAGATAGACAAGTAGATTTCTAATTTCTAATCGTAACTAAATCTTCAATTTTTGTTTTGATTTGTATCGAATAAATTGAAGCAAAATAGCTATTAAATAATGTCTTTAGTTTACTAGAGACATCGACATATTATTTTAGCTCGGTGGAAATAAAATACTTTTCCTTAGGACCCTCTCAAATAGAAATAGAGAACGAAGTAACTAGAAAGGTTGTTAGAATCGCCTTCTTCTAGAGGGATCATCTAGAAAGCGAGTCATTTTGAATTGGATTGGATATATTCAAACAAAAAGCTGACATAGATGTTATGGGTATCATTTTTTGTAAGATGGGTATCATTTTTTTGTAAGTTGGTTCACATCTTAAATCTAGCAATATATCCATTTTCCATAAAGGAGCCGAATGAAACCAAAGTTTCATGTTCGGTTTTGAATTAGAGACGTTAAAAATGAT